TATCTACTAGATTATAAAACTGGAAAGCTCACCTTCCTATGCTGCTTCTCCTGCTGATGCTTTGCTTTCATACGATTGATCCGATGAGATTCAGGAAGAAAGATGTTCTCCAATCGTGATGGTTGTTCAACGACGATTAAACCTCGTCTATTTGTGAATGATTGTTATGTTATTTCGCTATTTTAGAACTATTGGATCAACTACTCGGGCTTTTAATAGCCTTTGAACCCCGCGGGGGAACCCTAACCTAAAGTGACTCGCCCGTTCATTCTGATGAAATCACTTATCTCTTTGCTTTAGAAAGGATCTTGGGAGGCTCGTTATCCCGATTTATTCGGAAGTGCGGGCGGGATAAACTAATCAGAGCGAGGACCTCCTTCCCATAATGAGAGTAGAAAGGGGATCAGATCCACCCTAAAGAAGGCATGAACAATAGATAGGGCATCTAGGGAATGGGTTCGCCTCTCAAGGCCTACTATGATGAGATAGGCCTTTAGTGAAAATACAGATAGTTAGGAGAAGCTTCGGAGAGATCATACGAATAGGAATACGCCAACAGGAGCCCAACTCACATCGATAGGGTCATTCATAAGCCGAGTTCCTCCAGGTGGAATACAGAGCTCTATACCGCTTTTTGAAGAATGTGGAACCAATATGGTATTTATTCGACCTGGCTAGGGAATATAATCAACAATCGAATAAGTGATGACTTGACTGATCTTGATGTACTATTTTTCAAGCCTTAGGAGCTCAGCTCGGAGAAAGAAATTGAGGTTTCTATTGACCGGGCTTTCATCAAAAGGTGCAATTTTGACAGAGGCTGAAGCCTTCTCATAACAAAGAAAGTCTTCGTCTAAGCCAGCCAGGGTAAGTGGTGGTCAGCTGCCCCCACTACCATATGAGTTGGTCGGAAAGGCAGATAGCCAACCAAGCCAGAGGTGACGGGAGAAAAGCAAGGCCTTGCCTTATTACCAGGAAAGAGAAAATGGGCCAAATCGCCTGCTAGAGAAGAAGCTCTTAGGGAATCAATCTAGACTATATGAGTATTGAGTGCGGGTATCTAACTGTAACTATAGCTGCTGGTAATTCACAACATAATTAAAGTAGAGGACTAACAATCCGGGGAGGTCTTCGTTCACTCAAGGGCTAAAATAATGAATTCCCCTTTGGTCTATCAATTCACCCATGATCCAATCGAGTCTTTTATTACAGAAGATGGTCTTCCAGAGATATCCAAGATATTCCGTTTTGACCTTACTCTCACGAAATAGGATTTCGAGATTGGAACTCAATGAAAGTGCTTTCGACTAATTTCCTAACCTACCTCGCTTTTCACCTTGGACTATAGAGTTGGAATCCTTCCTTGCTCGATGGCTTGGATCGGGGATCCCATCGCGGTTTCGCTAAAGCAGTTCCGCCAACAGTCCCTCTTTCGGCAGCGCCCTTGAGTTAAACTCTCTTGGGGTATTCCAATCGAGAGTGGCCCTCTTTCTATTTTCTATTGATCGAGGGCATGTTCTCGGACTAAAGTAGCTTTCCTTCCCGGGCGATCCTGGTCAAAACATCTTTTACACGTCCGTCCTCCTTTACCCTTCCCTCCTCAGGGAGGAAGATCTAACTTAGGGTTTTGGGGCATATGTTCACACCTGGCAATTTTTTCTCGTCGACTCGTTATCCAGCAAAACCGAGTGAATAGCGAGTCCTCTTTGTGGAGGGAGCACACACCTAACCATACACGTGTGGGTGTGCTTAAGACCTCCGATCGAGCTACGATCACCAATCGAGTCACAGGTATCTAACATACTAGCGATGCTGATCCGCGATTATGATCCTACTATCTGTACGAGCCCCTTGCTCGAGGGAAACTTTTATAGAATTCTCTATGTCCTTCGAAGCTTTACAGCAGTCCTTCTGGCGCGTTTTGTCATGTGATTTTAAGAAAGGCCGCGTAATCCTGGAAAGATTATCAAACCATCAGTCTGAACTTGGTTTCTAAACCCAGCTAGGTATACTAAAACCTTAGACTGTAAAGCTCTAAGCCTTACGGAAACTGAGCTTTTCAACCTAAGTCAAGAACAGGAAGAGAAAGAAGTATGGAAAGAGCTTACCAAATTACTTATTCAAATGCGGAATTTCCTCATCTGCAGATTCAGAAAGAGGAGATGGCATAGCATAATAATATGAAGAAGAGCCCGTCTTGTCCTTGGGGAAGGAAGTACCACTCTTGAATCAAAGCAAATAGAAAAAAGAGCCACTATCTTAGCAGCTGAAAGGGATTTGGGAACTGTAACAGACTGACGAGATGTGGTGAAAGCCCTCCATTTGGCCCAATTTGATTCTATTTCAGCATTTCTTGATTGGGAAAGCTGGTGAGCAAAGGCAAGGAAAGGTCGATTGCAGACAGTAAAGAACTCTCGGGAAGAGCTCCTTCCACGACTGGATCTTTAGATTCGACTTTCTTCTTTTTCATCCTTGCCACAGCACTATTGCTTCTGATATCACGGCCGATGTTCCTTCCTTCACAATCTGCTCCAAAGCTCTCGACGCGGAGACGAAAGAAATGCCCGGAGGATGCTATAGAAGAGAAGGCTCGAAAAGATAAATAGGAAAGTCCTGGTTCCGCCATAGTCGGAAAGCTTTCGGGATTGTTGTTATGATCATTAAGGGTCCGAAGGAGGCAATTGATTCGGTTTCTAAAAGATCTTTCTATCCGACAAATTCACCAGCGGTCCGGATCTAATGAGCGGAGGGTCGACGAAGTTGAGAAAGCACCCGCGCCAGAACTTCTTCAGTCTTGGAAGAGTTGAAGCTGTACATATCATTCATGTTGGTTGATGAATGGACATCTCTGACGGGGGTTTCACACAGAGGTTTCGCTTCCTTATCCTCTTTCTTGTTGCAGATGATGCATGCTCTTCTATAGCGGTGATAAAAAAGCTTTCCATCGATCTCTGATAGAGCGGAAAGATAAGAAGGCTGACATGTTAGTTAAGCGATACTTGTCTTTATTCAAAAGCTCAAACAAAGCAACTATCGGCAAGAATCCAATTTGAGTCGGTAGTCTCTGAGCCTTCTACTGAAACCTCAAGTCTTATTTAGTTGAGAGTGAGTGAGAAGTGTGTGCTGCTGTGTAGTATATGAGTATAATGTTCGATATTCCTATGGATGTCGAACTCTGCTGGTATCCTCTTTGGACTTCCTCCCCAGTACCTTTCAAATATAGCCCTTCAGAGCTTCTTTTTTGATTTCCTTTTTCCGGGATTTCTTTTCCATATCATTATTGAAGAAGTTCTACTCGGGCCTCAGTTTCCGACCAGGCCCATGCCAGCACATGGTACTGATAGAAAGATATATGTTGAAGAAGGATTTTCCCTATCATCGCTGGCGAATTCCGTCACCCACTTTAGCTTCGTGTGCATAGCCTTCCTTTTGCCTTCGGGAGAATAGATGTCTAATGAACTTCCCCTAGAAAGACTTGGGAACCCCATGTATAGTCTAATCTTTCTCTAAACGCAAGAGCTAACTATCTATCCTATCCGCAGGAGCTGTTTTTCTAAAGACTAGCTTGGTTAGGTCAATATCTGTAACATCGCTTCTATTTGATCTAAGATAGAGATCGGCTGAAGGATGAGAAAGAATCAATTAAAGTAGATGCTGGCTTCAACTTCACATGCTAGAGCCCTATCTGATGAATATGATCTTGCCTTTTGCTCTGCTTTTAAATACTGTAAATCCCCTTTGCCTGAAAACAGGGGGTTTGGTTCCTAATACGCGAAGGATTGAAACCCTATTTATGTTATGTAATTCTTTATTCTTTAAATCTAGAATATATTGCTCTAGCCTAGCTAGAGGAACAGAAAGACAAGGAGACATGACAACGAGGATCGTCGGCGATCCGATTCCTTTTTTAATTTCCTAAACTTATAAAGCATACACATAAGCACCCGAAGATGCTGAATCATCCACTGAGGAGTAATATAATTCTGTTTCATCCGAACCCACCGAAGCATCCAAACCAAAAGCTCCAGTTTTCCCCTAATCTTAAGAATCCGAAGCTTAAGCCAAATCTGAAGCTAGAATAGAGGGGAATAAATGATTCCAGTAGCCAAGCCTGGGGTCTATAACCACAATAAGAATACCCGTGATCCGGGGCATTCAGCAGTTGAAGTTGATGATTTGTTTTCCGTCTGTCTGTGTGAAAAGTATGTAGGATCCGATCCACTTTAAGCTATGGGGCCTGAGCCTGTTCCTAAAGCATAGGCTATAGTACAAAATCCAAGGTATAAAGAAGCCTAGGCCGACGCCGAATCTGCACCTGCAGAATATAAAAAATCTTCCAAATCATAAAATTAATAGTACGTAAAGAAAGGGCTTTTTGATCCCCGATCTGAGTCTCGTCTTTCGAAAGGTCTCGTTTCGTTCATATGCCGCCCATTTGTAGCAGGGTTTTTGTATGTTTTAGATAAGTAAGACAAGCGCTTCATTACGCGTGATTCTAATTCTAGCATATGCTCGGCGGCTCCTACCAAGCACTAAAGGCAAAAGGATGTTTATCTGTACTTCCTCTATCTTACTTTGACTTCACTCCGCTACGCACCTTCAAACAGCCTAGTTGTCCTAAGAGCGGATGAATCCGCTAAGAGCAGCGCCAATAAGGAAGCATGGAAGTCCTAAAAAAATCTCGAGTGCCATCCTCAGTTCAGATATAGCAGAATCCGGTAGCCGACTCTCATTCTGAGAAGGGAAACCTACCTTAAGAGAAAAAGAACAATCTAGCAATGTTCTCGAAGTAGCTATCAACGGCAGAGGAAGTTGCTAGCACTATCTAACGACTCTCTTTGTACTAGTGTCCTGCGCGCACTGCGCCTCTAGTAAGGGCTCAACTCAATCCCAACATGGTTCTTTGTAACTGAACGAATTCGGTTTTCCTTATTTTTGGCTATTGATGACCAGTCTTGACTTCAGGCGGTTCCACCACTAGGAGGAAAGAAAGAACAACA